TACAAAGCCCCTTATCGGATTTGAACCGATGACTTACGCCTTACCATGGCGTTACTCTACCACTGAGTTAAAAGGGCTCCGCTTGATTCAATTCCTTATTCAGGAATAAGCCAATATGAGTCTAGTACATATATTTGTTACTGCGTATACTTCTTATATAGATAAGATTAGAATATATGCACATAGATATATATATATATTATCTACATAGCGACTCATTAAGAAAAAATTCGATTTACCTAGTGAATAGAATATAGTTAATAAAAGGGTTTATTGATATTAGATTTGATAAATATCAATGTAATGAATTATTTCAAAACCGATTCGGATTCGAATTGAAGTCATCCTCATCATAACGAAATTCATTGTATTGAGTATTGATACATGTACCCACCAATTCAAAATTTTTATCGAATCATTGAAAAATGGATTTCTATTTTCCTGTCCTTCAACCAATTCTTATTGAAAATACAAAAATTTTCAATAACTTGTTTATCCCTATCCTTCTACCCGATTTTCAGATTGATTATCGGTTTTTTCCGGCTTAGGATGAAATAGAGATATACCTACCGAATCTTAACAATGAATAAAAGTGAAAGAAATTCAGTTTTAACCCCCCGCCTTTTCCAGCAAACCAATCATTCCCTGAAAGGATCCTATCCTTCTTTCGCATTACTCATCCTATTTTTCTTTTTTGGAATTATAGATTGGCGATTGGAATGAACAATTTCGAAATCGTAATGATGAACCCCCAAATTCTATGGTATGGAATTATATTATGAAAAATGGAAAGATCCTTCTGATCGAATCATATCATTCCAATCTATTGACAATTAAAAAAAAAACTGTTTATACTATGTTCATAGTATAACGGCGGTCGGGAAAGTAGGCCCCCATCGTCTAGTGGTCCAGGACATCTCTCTTTCAAGGAGGCAACGGGGATTCGACTTCCCCTGGGGGTAGGGTACTACGAAAGGAAGTTGATCATGGATTATAAAAAAAGACTTAAATTGATTCTTCCTGGGTCGATGCCCGAGCGGTTAATGGGGACGGACTGTAAATTCGTTGGCAATATGTCTACGCTGGTTCAAATCCAGCTCGGCCCAATAATTTGCCGATCCACCATGAAATGAAATAACCCATTTGTTGTTCTCCGGAAATGGCCGATGTGCTCGGATACGGAAGGAAGAAAATAAAATATGATAAATATCTAGCGCTCTTTTTTTCCGTACCATATTACATTACATATATTCCATTACATATATATATAATATATAAATATATTTCGGAAGTTCGAATCTTGATAATGATCTAGATTCATATCAGGATCTCTAAGTATAAAGTATAAGGAAAGGATTAAAGTAAAAGATTAAAGTAAATAAAAAAGAGTCTTTGTTTTTTATTGATGATTGATTCATTTTTGAATTGATTTGGCAATAACGAACGGATTACGAGTAATCCGTGTCGATCTCTCTAAATAAAGTGCGTATTGATATATATCAATAATATATATAAGTCCCGCCTCTGTCAGTTATAGCAAAACGATTCTCTAATCTAAAATCGAAAAAGAAAGGGTTTGAATGAAATCATAAGAATATCTATGCTGTACGCCCTTTTCCCTGGGATTGTAGTTCAATTGGTCAGAGCACCGCCCTGTCAAGGCGGAAGCTGCGGGTTCGAGCCCCGTCAGTCCCGATGGATACAAATCCAAAAAAAAGACATCAATTCATTTCGTGTGTGAAAGGGAATCAAAATAACAATAAAAATAACAAACAAAATCTCATTCCTAACAGTGATCCTTCTTTTTTTTCTTTCTTCGTCGGAACCTTTATCTTAAAGTTAAAGTAAAAAAAAAAAAAAAGAAACGGAATTTTTGATTGCATCGGAAACAACATTTTTGGAATTTGGTATGGATAAAAGATCTTCCTATGTTATACTATTCAATTCTCGACGATGAATCGATTTGATAGCTCAGATATTGTTATTCATGATATTGATCCCCATTTGATATCATCGAGATGTAATTTATACCATTGAATTTACCGACGAAAGATTTATCATCTCTATGGGATTAAATCCCGAGTTATTTATTGGAAATTAAAGAGAAATAAAGCATAGAGATTATGGAAGTAAATATTCTCGCATTTATTGCTACTGCACTGTTCATTCTAGTTCCTACTGCCTTTTTACTTATAATTTACGTAAAAACGGTAAGTCAAAGTGACTAATTTTACTTAAACAAACATGATTTCTTAATTCATGTCAATGCAATGAAAAAAAAAAAAAAGATTCCATTTTTGGTCTTAAGGTTTAAATGAAATAATCGGACTAGAATCAACAGAATCCTATGAAATCCGGATAGTATGGTAGAAAGAAATCGATTTGATTTCTTTCTACCATATTATCCATCTATTATTGTAGTGTAAAAAGTTTTACTCTATAAAATAATATGGATCAATCCACAATATGTATCTTCATATTCATATATATCTTCTTATTTATATATTATAGAATCTCAATTACATTATATGTAATGTACATAGCATAGTATCCCAATTTTCTTCTTTGGTTCATCTATTTGATTTGTATTGGTTCCAATCAATCTGTAATAATCCAAAAGCAACTCTTATTCTTCCTATTCGAATTTATGGATTTATGATTCTTTTCAATACCAATCCCGGTATCATATAAAAAAATCAAGTAATCTTTTTAGCATTTCCAAGAAGTAATTGATTAAATAGTTGTTATTAAATAGTTAACAGATGGTCCGGGGTTTCGATGAGAAGCTTTTTCCGTATTTCGAAAAGATTGGTGGTAAAACCCAACCCATTTTTTTTTAACATTTGAACCATGATTGCAAATGAGTTCAATAAAGAAAGCATAAATCCAATTTCGAACCAAAAACAAAAATACAAATAAAAAAAGAAAACAAGCAAGTGGTAAGGTAAATACGTAATATGGTATTCGCCTAAGGCAACGCCAACATCTTATTATGTGTAGTATCTCGTTAGACAACTCCTATGTCGATTTTGTTTCCTATCGAACTTGTGTATCCGCTTAATAACCAATAACAAAACTATATATATAGTTCTCTCTTTTTTGAAAAAAGAAAAGGAGTGTTAGAGGGGGTTTCCGTGGTTCCTCATTTTCGATATATAACTTTGGTAAGAGCCAGTTCATCTAAATAGAAATCTTAAGAAGAATTCGGTTGGAATAGGAATCCATTTCCTATTTTTTTTTATCCCCTTGACACGAACATGGGAATAATTCAAATATTTGTTTGATTGAAAGAGTTTTTTGTATTTCTATATTATGCATAGAATACATTACACCACTCGAATACAATAGACAGACTTCCGAAATGCAGATATAATTGAATTCCATTAATTGGTATTAATTAAATACAAATACTTAAATTCAATAGTATAAAAAATTTCAGAACCCAGCTATAAAACAATTGATACAGTTTGATCCCTTAACTCAATTAGTAGGACCTTTAAAGTCCACTTCTTCCCCATACTACGAGAGAAAGGGAAAATGTAAAAACTAACATTAAAGCAGCCCAAGCAAGACTTACTATATCCATGTCGATTTTTTCTCCTATCTCTATCAACAATATCAATATGAAGGAATTATTTCAGTGTTGTTCACTAATTCTTCTGGTTTTATTTTCTTTTTTTTTGTTTTTGTATTGTATTAATCACTAATAATACTATAAACCATAATAATAGTGGAATCGCTGGTACAGAGTCAAAAAGGGATTCTATTCTGGCCTAACACTATTAACACGAAACAATCCAATAAATCCAATTAGAAAGAACGTCTAACAAGTTTTTATCTGATTTCTAGTAGAATCGAAAAACATTACGGATAAACAAAATATCCGGAAACTTCCTTGGAAGTATTAAGGAAATTTTTGTTACTAACAGGTAGGAATACAAAGACCTATGTTTTTCTTTTGTTTCCTCTCATTTTATTAAAAGGTAGAATATATATATAGAATCAAGACAGATTACTTTGCATACTCTTATTTCCATTTGAGTAATCCTTACTGTCTCCCGATTCATTCTCTAAAACAATCAAATCAGAAGAAAGCCTATTAAATAAACTATTTCTTTGACTAGAGGTTACCGAAAAGAAATCTTTTCTTTTTTTTAATCTTTTTTAATCTTTTTTATTCTATTAGAATTCTAATAGAATAAAAAAGATTAAAAAAGATTTCTTAATTCAATCTTTTTTATTAAAAAAAAATATTATATTAAAATAAGAACTATTAAAAAAAAAAAAAAAGAAAGCCAATTAGCTATTCAATCTAACTAATATTGAATAACTGCCGGAACGCTCATAGACTTTCATGAGTCTGTATGCAAGGTTTCTTCTGCCCCTTCCCCAACTAAAAATGGAATTAGATTCTCTGTCCGACCTATCCCTATCCAATCTAATTCAAGACCCGGTCAGTAGACGGACACTACAGTAGTAATGGAATAAAGGGACTATCATCTCAAGATTTATCGATTCCTTTTCACTACTATAATCTTTCCTTGAGTCCGTGACGCAAAGATTTACAGCATTTTAGGGAGCAACCCCCCCCCATGCTTAGAATTTAGAATCAAAGAAGTCTCAAGAGTTCTTTTATACTCTCCCGCTTTGCTTCTACTGTAAAAAAAAATGCAAGTTTTCTATCAACAAAACGGAATAAACTAGTTCAATTCTCTTGTCGATCAGAGGCGACACCCGGATTTGAACTGGGGAAAAAGGATTTGCAGTCCCCCGCCTTACCGCTCGGCCATGCCGCCAAAACCATAAAAAAAAAAAAAAAAAAAAATATCTGAGAATACCCCCCCCTTTTTTTATTGAAAAAACAAACACGTGCACCTTCAGCGACAAACGCAAAAATGGAAGGACAAAATGGAACCGTTAACTATAAATTCCTGAACGATTCTTGAATTTGAATCGAGAATATGGTGTTTTGTCTTTATGAGATAAGAAAATCCAATTTGATACATAATTAATCAATATTGCTCTTTTTATTGATTAAAAAAAAATCCTTCTACATTTCAATTATAACAGCAACTGTCAGTATATGTAAACCCCAGAACATAAATATTAATTGTTACACAGATAATATCTAATCGGGTATCTTATCTATATTCCGTATGGAATAGGTATACTCTAGAGAATTTATAATAAAATTCTCGTGCTCCCATTTTTTTTTAACAATTCATTTTCATTAAATAAATTGAATAGAAAATCTAAAATTACCACAACATGCTCTGTCCCGAACGAATAGGACCGCCATAAAGTAAGAGACATATATATAGATAGCTATAGCGAGAGTTAGATTTGTGCATGTTTAATAAATACAAGCTTTATTACGCACTCCAATCGTATTCTCAAATTAAAAAAAGGGGGGGTAAAAAAAATCTCTCGTCTCTGCGAATTCTAATTCTTTTTTTTAACAATTTTGAAAAGGGGTTAAGTGCTAAAAAAATCAATTCTATATTGTTTCTGATTATTAGATTGGGTATTTATCGAGCAGAGCAAATCCCGAGTTGATTTTTTTTTCTGGTATCCAATCGAATTTAAATATGTAATATCATAACATAATAATGTTAGAAATGGAATCCATTTTTTTGTTTTGATATTCTTAAAAAAACCAGAAGTCTAGGTGGATTTTTTGAATTCCTTTCCATTTAGAATTTAGATTCTATCTGTTTGTTTTGTTGCAAATTCCAATTTGAGTATAAAATTCGATTCATTTTATTTTTTTTTTTTTCCTCTTTTCATAACAGGTATTTCATATACGGAGTTAGTTAAAAAAAATTTCATGTGATTCAGTAAAAAGAACAGAAATTCCATTTTTGTTAAATCTATTCATGTGATTCGATGAAGAATGAGACAGCAAATCATGGGATATTTTCCATAAAATAGAAAGGGGAAATTGAAAATAAAATGATTGGGGGTGAAAATGCGGGAATGTCTACAATACCCGAGTTGAATCAGGTACAATTTGAAGGTTTTTGTAGGTTCATTGATCGGGGCTTAAGAGAAGAACTTTATAAGTTTCCAAAAATTGAAGATCCGGATCAAGAAATTGAATTTCAATTATTTGCGGAAACATACCAATTGGTAGAACCCTTGATAAAAGAAAAAGATGCTGTATATGAATCACTTACTTATTCCTCTGAATTATATGTATCCGCAGGATTAATTTGGAAAAGCAGTAAGGATATCCAAGAACAAACAATTTTTATTGGAAACATTCCTCTAATGAACTCTCTGGGAACTTCTATAGCAAATGGAATATATAGAATTGTAATCAATCAAATATTGCAAAGCCCTGGTATCTATTACCGGTCAGAATTGGACCATAACGGAATTTTGGTCTATACTGGCACCATAATATCGGATTGGGGGGGAAGATTAGAATTAGAGATTGATAGAAAAGCAAGGATATGGGCTCGTGTGAGTAGGAAACAGAAAATATCTATTCTAGTTCTATTATCAGCTATGGGTTCGAATTTAAGCGAAATTCTAGAGAATGTTTGCTATCCTGAAATTTTCTTGTCTTTCCTGAATGATAAGGAGAAAAAAAAAATTGGGTCAAAAGAGAATGCTATTTTGGAGTTTTATCAACAATTTGCTTGTGTAGGCGGAGATCCAGTATTTTCTGAATCTTTGTGCAAAGAATTACAAAAAAAATTTTTTCAACAAAGATGTGAATTAGGAAGGATTGGTCGACGAAATATGAACCGAAGGCTGAATCTTGATATACCTCAAAACAATACATTTTTGTTACCGCGAGATATATTGGCAGCTGCGGATCATTTGATTGGAATGAAATTTGGAATGGGTACACTTGACGATATGAATCATTTGAAAAATAAACGTATTCGTTCCGTAGCAGATCTCTTACAAGATCAATTCGGATTGGCTCTGGTTCGTTTAGAAAATATGGTTAGAGGAACTATATGTGGAGCAATTAGACTTAAATTGATACCGACTCCTCAGAATTTGGTGACTTCAACTCCACCAACAACCACTTTTGAATCTTTTTTTGGATTACATCCATTATCTCAAGTTCTGGATCGAACTAATCCATTGACCCAAATAGTTCATGGGAGAAAATTGAGTTATTTGGGCCCCGGAGGATTGACGGGGCGAACTACTAGTTTTCGGATACGAGATATCCATCCTAGTCACTATGGACGCATTTGTCCAATTGACACGTCTGAAGGAATCAATGTTGGACTTATTGGATCCCTAGCAATTCATGCGAGGATTGGTCATTGGGGGTCTATAGAAAGTCCATTTTATGAGATTTCTGAGAGATCAAAAAGAATACGGATGCTTTTTTTATCACCAAGTAGAGATGAATACTATATGGTAACTACAGGAAATTCTTTGGCACTGAATCGAGGTATTCGGGAGGAACAGATTGTTCCAGCGCGATACCGTCAAGAATTTCTGACTATTGCATGGGAACAGGTTAATCTTCGA